TATCCCTATGAGGTACCAGATGAGATAGAACAATGTTAGAAGGGATATAATGAAATTCCTTGATTGGCTCTTCCCAGAGGAACGATCTATTTTATTTGATTGATAGATCCAATATTATAATGAATTAAAAAAGAGAGTGTTCTTATTCGAACCGCCTTGTGATCTTCAACCAATTATGTGCTTCAATATAATTACCTGGAGTAAGAGCTATAGCTTGTTTCCAATATTCAGCAGCTTGATCGGACCAAGCCTCCGCAATTTCAGAATCTCCCTGTCGAATGGCCTGTTCTCCCCGGCCGGAATAGGTGGGTCAATTCCTTCCCTTAGAACCGTACTTGAGAGTTTCCTACCTCATACGGCTCAGCAATCAATTCTTTTGGTGTCCCATCTTAATCTACCATATCTAACTGAATAAGATTTCTCGTCAATCTATCCCATTTTTTTTCTCGGGTTAACCAGAAGAGGTTAATTACATGAGTTTCAAACTCTAATTTTGATCAATAATCAGTTTTATCTTTTCTCCCACCTTCAGAAGAACATAGGTATCTACCCCTATCGTTAGAATTTTCTGAAAGGTAACTATCTCGGTTTCATATAGAAATTCATATAGAATCTTTGAAAAGGACTTTCCTCCAGAAGAAAGAAAGGACTTACTATCTTTGGGATCTGATGCTACACCGCTGCTCAATACCTTAGTAGATCGACTCTATTACATAAGTTGATTCCTAACTTTTATCTCATATCATGACATAAGTAAGCAGTTCTTATTGTATCGGCTCCCAAACCTCGCTAATTGATCTTTACGGTGCTTCCTCCATCAATTAGATCCTTTATCCATAGAATCTAGTATATAGGCCATACCTATTTCTTCATATTTCGGCTCGTATGAAGTCTCTTTCTTTGCTACAGCTGATAAAAATCGTTGCTTTGGACGATGCATATGTAGAAAGCCTATTTTGTTTCTAGTATTTACTAGAAGATTTGATCTTTCTTTCCTTCTTTCTATAGTGGAGATAGTCGCACGTAATGACAGATCACAGCCATATTATTAAAAGCTTGTGGTAAGAATGGGTTTCGTTCGAGTGCCCGGAAATAATATTCCAAAGCCTTCGTATGTTCTCCGTTGCTTGTGTGGATAAGGCCTATGTTATAGAGTATATAACTTCGATCATAGGGATCAATTTCTGGTCGCGTAGCTTCATAATAATTTTGTAAAGCTTCCGCATAATTTCCTTCGGATTGAGCCGACATCCGTTACGGTCGTTCATTCTATTCAAAGAATCTCCGTTCCAGAACCGTACGTGAGATTTTCATCTCATACGGCTCCTCCCTTCTGTGCATAGTAATAAGGGAAATAATCCATGGAATCAAAAAAGATTGAAATATTTTTATTATGAACTGACAGGGGCTGGTGTTTTTACAAGAAATCTCTAGCCATCCTTCCTGCAAGAGGTCTGTCTTTTCTTAACACCAAGCGTGTTGGTGCTAGATAGAAATGGTAACTCCAACAATTTCTTTGTCCTCAACGCCCTCTATTTCCAGGAATTAGTCACTTCAACGATCTTCGATGGTTATACGAGTATCCAAAGTACGAACGAGATGGATGTTTGTTGTCCCAACCATTCTTGTTAGTCCCGATCCCGATAAGGAAAAGGAGTAATTTATAACAAAGTTTTCGTGTTGTTGATTCCTAGGTGTAGTGCTTCTTCCCCTATGCGGCCTATTGGTACTAGTGAAGTAGTATTGACCTGCAATACAGAACCTATAGGTTAACCTTTCGCTCAATACTAGAATCGACAATTGAAGCATCTGAGGCTGCATCAATCGGGGATACACGACAGAAGGAATTGTTCTATCTACAAACTAACTTCACCTTCATCAAGCGTAGGTTTATTTCAAGAATCTTTTTTCTTTGTATCCCGAATCATGTCTCTTTCTCATAAGACTGAGGGCGGTAAATAAATAAAAAAAAGAATCAAATCGCACCATCTCTGTAATAGGTAAATGCCTCCTTTTCTCCTGAAGTTGTCGGAATTATTCGTAATAAGATATTGGCTACAATTGAAGAGGTCTTATCAATAAAATTTCCATTTATCCGAGATCTAGGCATAGTTAACAGTCCATTCGATAATTCTTCTCATTCCCCCTCGAGGGAAAATGATCCCACAAACAAAGGAATTGTACAGTACGAAATCACATAAAAACAAACAGACTCATTCTAAAAAAAAAGGATGTGGACCTTCCACTCAAATTGTCCCTTTTGGACAGGGATAGATAGGAAATATTTGAATCCGATTGGATTTCATTCAAATTGAGTAGTATACCAATTATTACTATTTTATCTAAGTTGAGGAATCAAGGAATTTTTCCTACGGATTCTGAGAACTCGAGAAGTTTTTTTTTATCCCTCGAGCCTACGGAAGATCTTTCTTTGACGAAAAGTTTTCTATTTAGAATTTAATTGATCGGTCGTACCTGTATTGCAATAATATGAATGACTCGCTATTCACTCGGTTTCTGGGTCATAATCATAAGATTATGTAGGAGAGATGGCCGAGTGGTTCAAGGCGTAGCATTGGAACTGCTATGTAGACTTTTGTTTACCGAGGGTTCGAATCCCTCTCTTTCCGTACCTTCACCTAATTCACCAACGTTACCAACCGCAATGTATCAAATAACAATTGATACCATTATTCCAACAGTAAGACCTTTATTTGATAGAGATTCTTCCTAATTACTGTGGTATGGAAAATGCCGGAAAGAGTGGAAAAGAATGAAAATCTCACTGCTGATCCATTTGTGATACGTGAGTGGGAGAAAAATCCGGATCAAACCCCTTATTTACTTGACTTTGGCGAAAAAGGGGGGGGCAAAATTGTCCGAAGCTTTGTTATTTTAGTTAGGTTCAAGTCTGACGAGAATAATATTCTACGACTAGCAACTCATTGATTTTCAAACCGATCCATTTACTATCTATTATTTGATTTACTAATCCTTTATATTGGGATGAGTGAAAAGTCAAATGTTTTGCCAATTCCTCGTGGGGGGATGAATCAATATGATTTTGAATCAAAGCTCTGGATCTTTGTTCATCTCTCGTAGTAATAATATCTCGGGGTTTGCAGCGATAACTTGGGATATCTACTATACGACCATTAACTAAAATATGTCTATGGTTAACTAATTGCCTGGCTCCAGGAATGGTCGAAGCCATACCCAATCGAAAAAGGATGTTATCCAAACGCATCTCAAGTAATTGTAGTAAAACCTGCCCTGTTGACCCTTTGGCTTTTCCAGCTATACGAACATATCTAAGCAATTGTCGCTCTGTCAGACCATAATGAAAACGCAATTTTTGTTTTTCTTCTAGACGAATACGATATTGAGATCTTTTCCCGGAACGCGATTGGTTTCTAAGATCACTTCCCGGTCTAGGTCTTTTACTAGTTAGTCCCGGTAAAGCTCCCAGACGGCGTATTTTTTTGAAACGAGGCCCTCGGTAACGAGACATAAAGACTCCCCCCCCTTTTTTATTTATTTTATTGAAATTTCATTTTACAGAATAAACCTAAGTCAGACTGAACTAAACGATAAACGAAGATAAATCTACTGAAGTACTACAAAGAAGAATGATGAATTGTATCAATATCCGGATTATTTTGTATATATAGGAAGTTAAGGATCCTTTTCTTGATTTGTTCTGTAGAGATTTCACTGCTCCAATCAGTTTTTTATTCATAGTTGTAAGTTCCCACGACATAATAGATCGGTGACCCGACATTTGTAAAAGAAAAAAGGGAGGAGTCTTTTCAATATTCCTTGATCTCAAGGAGACATTATCAATCATGGAAAAAATCGGACAAATAGAGAAAAGCCGGCTATCGGAATCGAACCGATGACCATCGCATTACAAATGCGATGCTCTAACCTCTGAGCTAAGCGGGCTCACATAACAGAAATAGTGCATAGGAATTCGGTAAACTACCGGAATCTTAACTATATAATAATTAATATTAATAGAATGAAGAATCGAATTCTATTCCATTAAAAATGATTAATTAATATCATAAGAATATTCTTATATATTATAATATAACTATAACTATATAGAATTTTTATTGAAAATTCGAGTGATTTATATTATCATTCTATTAATTCTTATTATATTTTCTATTATTATTAGATTCGAAATTTTATTATTAGCAATTTCTATTTCTTTGATTTCGAATTTTTTTTCTTTAAATGCAAAATATTACATTTGAAATAATTATATATAACTATATCCATATTAGTTATAGCAGATTCTATTAATTCTAAATTCTATTAGATTAGAGCGGATCGGTCCTAAGGAAAGGATAAGATAAGAATGCAATTCAGATCATAATGAGACATTCCTCTGGTTTCATTCGGAAAGGGAGGAGATAGGACGAAAAAAAAAGAAGAATGAATATCGACCGTTCCAGTATTCCCAATCGCGCGGGAAAAATGAGAGGGAGAGAGACATGTATATGTGGGATATATCCATCCATATTGAATTGCAGATACATCAATGATAGAATCATTTCCGATTGGACCAAATACTGGCCCACCGATAGAGATGAAAGAAGATGGGTAAGAAATAGGAGCAGACACTTTTTCGATATAGGAATCAGTATCTAATGAATTCAAGGGTTCCAACATAAGAGGGGGGATCACAATGAGATCTCGGCCTCATAAGGGGGATATGGCGAAATTGGTAGACGCTACGGACTTGATTGGATTGAGCCTTGGTATGGAAACCTACTAAGTGGTAACTTCCAAATTCAGAGAAACCCTGGAATTAAAAATGGGCAATCCTGAGCCAAATCCTGTGTTCAGAAAACAAGGGTTCAGAAAGCGAGAATCAAAAAAGGATAGGTGCAGAGACTCAATGGAAGCTGTTCTAACAAATGGAGTTGACTGCATTGGTAGAGGAATCGAATCCTTCTATCGAAACTACAGAAAAGATGACCCTGTATACG